GGAGCCAAGAATAGGAGTTTGTTTTGGCCGACGAAAGGTTCGGGCTAATGGGCCTCTTTCAATAGATTCATTTCCGCAGTCGAGTGATTTGACCGATTGATTCGAAATAGGTTCCACTTCATTCAAATCCGTCTCGGCTCCCTCTTATTGTTTGAAGAGTTTGAACCGAAGCCGGTTACCGCCTTCCGGGCCCAGCTACTGAGGTAAGGGGCAAAGGATCCACTTGATGAATAACCAAGATAGAGAATCCCACCCGGCCTAGCTATCGTAATGCGTCCCGATGCCAAAGCTTCCTGAACCAACTGAAGCAAGGAATACTAGGATCAGAGCGCTAGCATCCCTTACCCTCTATCGCCTTAAGCCAGTGCCTACTATCACCTGCTAAGCCAGTGCCTACTGCCTGAATGATAGACCTCATACATAAGCTAGTGAATACCGCCTACTTTGAAGGAGAAAGATAGATTAGATTACAGTCCTATCAGTGCCGATTGTTCGGTCAAGTAAGACAGCTCGCCTGCTCCCTCGTGAGTGGGATCCGTTGGTCTCTCTCATCTTGAAGTTCCTGTTTCTTAAGAACAGGACAGAAGGAAATACTTCTATCAATTAGCTAATAGCTAACCGACTGCTTGAAAGTGGAAGTGGTTAGTCTCTTCACCCCTTAAGACACAGGTAAAATACCTCTAAAAGAAGAAGCAGAGCTCTAAAGACAGTAACGAAACCTTAGCTATGCAGCTCCAAAGGAAGGGAAGTCAAGTCCTACGATAAGGGAGGAGACTCAAAGAAAGCCTCTGGTTGCGAGTTGTAAGTCATCCCCTCCTATGGCGCAAATCCGTTGCTTCTTTTCTTTCTGAATCTCTGTTTTTGAAGTCTTCCGTTATCGGTACTGTCTCGGTGAGGGCGACTGTTTGAAAGGAGGCTGTGCTATCTGCTTAAGCGAGCTGATAAGATTCGCACTTCGACTTACCATATGTGATTCGATTCTCGAACATCGATGCGTACATTCACGAGCCGTATCTACTTGACGACTCGCGCTCTGGCTTTTCATGAGTGGTTGGTAGGCCCCCCTTTCCTTTAGTTTTCGACGACATTTGGATATAGAGACCTAACTTTATCCGAGGCGCCTAGGCAAAAGCGCTGTAGTTTGGATTTCCTTAAGTGTAGCAGCGATATCCGGATAAGGTTCATCTGTTGTCAGCGAGGTATTGAAGTAGACCCTGACTCCACCACATGAGAAGAAGCATACTGCGCCCCTAACCGTCGGCTTGTGAAGGCCCCTTACAACTAGGGGCGCAGGAGAGCGCACTTACGAATATATCCATCTATGACATGTCGTCGAAAACAATGTTCAAAAAGATAGAAAGTTTTTAGGAACTCCTTGAAGACACCTTTTCGAACTAAGCACAGATATCATAGGCACCTAGCTTACGCATTCAACTAAAGTGCATTTTCTGTGGTTCTTGCTGGCCTGCGCATCTTCTCTAAGCAACCGTGTCTGCTCCGTTCAATAGTCACTATGACCTCCGGGAAGGCAAGGACGCTGGAAACAGTGATTGAGGGATGGCCCTTCTAAATTGACATTGACTTCTCCACAACTGGTCATTGAACTAGTTTTGAGGATTCCCTTCCACCTTACACCAATGTCTCAAATTCCGACACAATGGTGTCGAAGTTACTGTCCATGGTGATCCAAACCCCTACGAAAACTGCAAAGTAGTCGAGTCCAAACCAGGCCAAGCCTATACTTGCCCTCTTCTGGAAACGAACCAATCCCTTCTTAAAGGTCAAACTCCCTTCCGCCTCATCTTCTCAGCAAAACTCTTTCCCCCTGCATGTCATCCCGGCAGGTCCCGGAGAATACAATGTCGAAGTTATTTCATATTCCTAACCTACCTCCATCCCCGCCTTTGGCAAGCCTAACTTCCCCAGGAGGTCACAAGTAATGCAAGGAGAGAGAGTCCGTCTTGGCAACTCCACGTTCGTCCATGGAGCAGAGATGATTATCTAGGAACATATAAGAATGTTGACGACGAACCTGAGTCCACAAAACCTCTTGTTATCAACGGAACTTCCGACTGCTACTAAGATGTTTCAACAGTTCACTTATTATAATGGTCAAGCCGACCTCAACAGCAAAGAATTCTAGAACCAGTTGAGCGGTCTTAAAAACCCTCCTAAACCTGCCTGACGAAGTCTTATCTGATTCGGATGACGACATAGAGGACATATCTGGTTCTGATACGAATCTAAAAGAATTCTCTTAACTATCTGATGACACAGCATCTAAATCTAGTGATGACCTTCATGTCGCCAAAGTCTTTCATGAGCCTCATTGACACTCAGTGTTCAGAGTTTAGTATCCAGACCTTATCGATTGGAGTCTAGAGAATACATCCCTTTGGATGAATTTTACAATGACGAGGCTTTACTTGAATACTTAGGGGGTCAAACCTTCCTATCAATGACCATAAAACCACTTTTCATACAAATTACATCAGCGGTC